CAAGTATCCCAACTTCTTCTACCCATCCTGTATATTGTCCTTTCGTTCCGTGTTGGAATAGAAACTTATTCTATTAGTAGACGAGATTTTACGAAAAAAGTTCATTTATAGGAGAGAACAAATATTTCTAGGAGAGAACAAATATTTCTTTTTTTCGATACGAATTTTACACAATACGAGAGCCGCCGCTATTTCGAATTGAAAAGGGTCGTATATAGCGAAGTGATACTCCGGGGTCTCACAAAAAAGAATGATTTCTTTCAATTGACTATTCATCTATTGTATTTTCATGTAAATAGGGACAAGAGAGCTCTATGAAAAAATGGTGGTTCAATTCGATGTTATCTAAGGGTAAGGGGGAATTAGAATACAGGTCTTGGTTAAGTAAATCAATGGAGAGCCCTGGTCCTATTAAAAATCCCAGTGTAAGCGAGGAACTGATTAGAAATGATAAGAATAAAAATATTCATAGTTCGAGCGATAGTGACAGTTCAAGTTACAGCAAATTAGCTGGTGTCAGGGACATTCATAATTTCATCTCGGATGACACTTTTTTTGTTAAGGATAGTAATAGAGACAGTTATTCCATCTATTTTGATATTGAAAATCAAATTTTGGAACTAGACAATGCTCATTCTTTTCTGAGTGAACTAGAAAGTTCTTTTTATAGCTTTCGTAATTATAGTTCGAGGAATAATGGATCTAAAAGCGCTGATCCTGATTCCGATCGTTACATGTATGATACTAAATCGAGTTGGAATAATCACATTCATAATTGCCTTGACTCTTATCTTCATTCTCAAATCTGTATTGATAGTCACCTTTTAAGTATTTTAAGTAGTAGTGACAATTATAGTGCCAGTTACATTTATAATTTCATTTGTAGTGAAAGTGAGAGTTCCAATATACAAAGTAGCACGAATGGTAGTGATTTAACTATAAGCGAAAGTTCTAATGAAAGCGAAAGTTCTAATGAAAGCGATGTAACTCAAAAATACAGGCATTTATGGGTTCAATGCGAAAATTGTTATGGATTAAATTATAAGAAATTTCTTAAATCAAAAATGTATCTTTGTGAACAATGCGGATATCATTTGAAAATGATTAGCTCAGATAGAATCGACCTTTTGGTTGATCCAGGTACTTGGGATCCGATGGATGACGACATGGTCTCTATAGATCCCATTGAATTTGATTCAGAAGAGGAACCTTATAAAAATCGTATTGATTCTTATCAAAGCAAGACAGGATTAACGGAGGCTGTTCAAACAGGTACAGGGCAACTAAACGGGATTCCCATCGCAATTGGGGTTATGGATTTTCAGTTTATGGGGGGTAGTATGGGATCCGTAGTAGGCGAGAAAATAACCCGTTTGATCGAGTATGCTGCCAATAAATTTTTACCTCTTCTTCTAGTGTGTGCTTCTGGGGGAGCACGCATGCAAGAAGGAAGTTTGAGCTTGATGCAAATGGCTAAAATATCTTCTGCTTTATATGATTATCAATCAAATAAAAAGTTATTCTATGTATCAATTCTTACATCCCCTACTACGGGTGGAGTGACAGCTAGTTTTGGTATGTTGGGGGATATCATTATTGCTGAACCTAATGCCTATATTGCATTTGCAGGTAAAAGAGTAATTGAACAAACATTGAATAAGACAGTACCTGAAGGTTCACAAGAGGCTGAATATTTATTCGATAAGGGCTTATTCGATCCAATCGTACCACGTAATCCTTTAAAAGGTGTTCTGAGCGAGTTATTTCTGTTCCACGGCCGTTTTCCTTTGAATCAAAATTAACTCCAGCAGAGTTCTTAAGTGAACTTTTTTTTTGTGGCGAACAATTAGTTAGTTAGTTTATCCGAATCAAAATAAAATCAAATCCGAAGAATGGATTTTTCTTTGGTGACATAAAATTTCATTGGAGAAAGAATCGTGCGGATAATTATTTTACCGATATGACGGATTAGTAATCAGTAAACCTCTCTCAATAAAACAACATAAAAAAGCATTCTTCCTTAGAATTAATTAGGGGCCGGGCAAATAAAATGAATTTCATGTTTCCCTCTTGCGTATGTATCTAATTCAAATAGAGAAAATCGAAACTCTTGCGTCTTTCTATATCTCCTAACAAGGACTATTTTCCTAGGAATCTCTGCTGTTGGATCGGATTCTACCGAATCCCTAGGGAATTTGTAAGAAATTCTTTTCTTTTTTAATATCTAATTTTGTATTAACAAAATTAGATATTAAAAAAGAAATCCGAAGCTAAAAACAACAGAAGAATAAAAATAAGTAATAATAATAACGCAAATGGATTATCATACATATATTTCATGTAGAAAGATGCATAGGCCCGTTTATTTAGTTCTACATTCCTTGCACTTAGTATATATACTCATTTAGTATACTTAGTATACTTATATACAATTATATAAGTATACTTAATATACATTTATATACGAATTAGAATATGATAATAATTAGAATATGAATTCTAATTATTATAGGATATCCTTATACCAATAACAGGTACAAATATTAAATCGAGGTACCCTTTCTATGACAATTCTCAACAGCTTTCCCTCTATTTTTGTGCCTTTAGTGGGCCTAGTATTTCCGGCAATGGCAATGGCTTCGTTATTTCTTTATCTTGAAAAAAATAAGATTTTGTAAATCCGATCGGATCAAGGTCAAATCTCGTCTAGTTTTTTTCAAGACTTAGCGATGACGGATATCCATTTAGTAGAATAGTGTATAAGACTAAGAGGCGGCTTTCCCCGAACATAAACGAAGAGCTCTTATGCATGTGTAAACATGATATATAGGTACATAAATTCTATCTATTTTGAACAAGAGGCTGTGATCCGAACTCATGTCTGCAATGAAAGTCAATGGTACCAATCTACAGGGACTTATATGAAGGGGATACTCTTATTTTATTCTACCTCACCAATTATTGCTAAGAGCTCACGTCCAAATAGTACTAGTTGATGAGAGTTACTTCGGAAATACAAAAAGTAAACTAAAATGGATTTAGTTTTGGTTATTTCCCCAATTCCAATAAAATGCAACTGGAGCTAGTATGTATGAGTTGGCGATCAGAATATATATGGGTAGAATTTATAGCGGGCTCTCGCAAACCAGGCAATTTCTTCTGGGCCTTTATCCTTTTTTTAGGCTCATTAGGATTCTTAGTGGTTGGAATTTCTAGTTATCTTGATAGGAATTTGCTATCTTTATTTCCGTCGCAGCAAATAATTTTTTTTCCACAAGGGATCGTGATGTCTTTCTACGGGATCGCGGGTCTCTTTATTAGTTCCTATTTGTGGTGCACAATTATATGGAATGTAGGTAGCGGTTATGATCGATTTGATACAAAAGAGGGAATAGTGTGTATTTTTCGTTGGGGATTTCCTGGAAAAAATCGCCGCATCTTTCTACGATTCCTTATGAAAGATATTCAGTCCATCAGAATAGAAGTTAAAGAGGGTATTTATGCTCGTCGTGTCCTTTATATAGAAAGCAGAGGCTTGGGGGCCATTCCCTTGAATCGTACTGATGAGAATTTGACTCCGCGAGAAATTGAGCAAAAGGCTGCGGAATTGGCCTATTTCTTGCGTGTACCAATTGAAGGATTTTGAAAAATGAACTGAAGAATAAACGCTTTCTTAGCAGGAGGAAACCCCCACGAATCCATTTTTCTATAGCAAAACGGACTTGATTGAAGTTTCTTCCGAACGACCTGTTGGACCAAAGCAAACGTGTACGGAACAGCCATAATCTAAAACGAAACCCTTTTCTTTTATACTTTCTTTTGTCTTTACTACTGACCAAAGAATTGGATCTCGTAAAATGAGGACTTTTCCGTCTTTTTTTTTTTCACTCATTTTTGATCATCACAATATTCTTCAGAAAATTCTCTCAAATATTCCTTGGACTATGCTCGGGGACGGGGCTGGGGAGCCTGCTAATTTTTTTTGCGAAATATTCGAAAGTTTCATTTTTAATAGAAGGTAAGTTCTTTCATTTCGAAATGCGACTAATATTCATTTTTTGAATTTGAATCTTTCGGGCATTCATCGAAGGGGGGAATCACTTCGAATATTTGATCAATTGAGATATCCGGAAACCCTATTTTTTTATTATTTCTTGCTTCAAATTCAAATTTGAATTTGAATTTGAAGCGAGAATTCGTGGTGGATTCTTCTTCGATTTCGGTAGGTTTTCTACACTCGGTTCAAGGACTAACCGCCGAATCCCAACTAAAAAAAAAAAGACTCGATTTATAGGCGCGATACCTTGTAATCGAACTCATGCTTGATAGAAATATTAGACGCATAGAATCAACAAATGAGGTGGGTTCATTAACAATTCACAGATGAAAAAATGACAAAAAAGAACGCATCCATTCCCCTTAGATATCTTTCATCTATAGTATTTGTAGTATTTTTGCCCTGGTGGATCCCTCTCTCATTTAATAAAAGTCTGGAATCCTGGGTTACTAATTGGTGGAATACTAGTCAATCCGAAACCTTTTTGAATCATATTCAAGAAAAGGCTATTCTAGAAAAATTCATAGAATTAGAGGAATTATTCCTCTTGGACGAAATGATAAAGGAATTTCCGGAAAGACGTCTAGAAAAGCTTCGTATAGGGCTCCAGAAAGAAACAATCCAATTAATCAAGATGCACGATGAGGATCATATCCATACGATTTTTCACTTCTCGACAAATACAATCTGCTTCGTTATTCTAAGTGGTTATTCTATTTTGTGTAATGAAGAACTTTTTATTCTTAACTCTTGGGTTCAAGAATTCCTATATAATTTAAGCGACACAATAAAAGCCTTTTCGATTCTTTTCGTAACTGATTTATGTATCGGATTCCATTCACCCCGCGGTTGGGAACTCCTGATTGGCTATGTCTACAACGACTTTGGGCTTGCTCATAATGATAATGATATTATTCTATCTGTTCTTGTTTCCACTTTTCCA